TTTGACGCCTCTATTCTGACATCAACCAAGCCATTTAGACGGAGTTCAATTAGGACCGTCCTTCCTTCAGGTAAGGGGGTTGAGTCAGGGACTAATAGGAATGGCATCCACTATAAGATACCGGGAATGGGGGAGGGCTTCGTTTAAAGGCTACGTCAGCCACCTCAAAGCATTGGGGGTCCCAGTCGATGAGGGAAGTCATCCTCAAGCCCTCTTTCCGCTTTTTTCGTAGGTAGCAGCGTCGGCAGAAGAGATTTGAGGTATAGAAAGGGGGACAGCAAAAGCAGCGATTAGGGATCACCTTCTCATTCATCAAAAACTGGACTCCCCTACGTCTTTAAAAAAGAATGACCCTATTATAAAAATCCTGCCTTCTTGGCTTGTTTCATTCTTAATTCCATCCATTTCTCTAATATAATAAAAAAAAAATAGAAGCAAAAACAGAATGAAACTTTGTATGCTTAACAAACCCATTTCGGAGAGCATCTGCCTGGTCCTTACCAGCCAGTTTTGAGTGCGCTTAAATAAAATAAAACGACATCATAAGGTTCATTCGCGCGTCACATCCACGGTCCAAAGGTTCTCCTTTCAATGCCATCGAAAGTGTCATGTGGCTTTCATTCGGGTCGAATCACTGAAAGTCGATCTTTTTTTGGTCTTTCTTTTGCACTCCTTGAGGAAACCCTAGCTCTGGTTCATACATGTTTATATATATGATAGAAAATCTTTTATGTTTAGCGGTCATTCTTAGAAGTTCGTTTGAGAACGGTCGAGACCCTCGCGGGCATCCTGTAGGTTCACCACTGGACTTGTTCAAACCTTGGTCTATGGCAGCGGCGGTAGGAGTCGCAGAACTTGCATCGTGATTCCCGAGACTCCTTGCCGAATAGAGGGCGAGCTCCGTGCGTGAGCAGCGACTAAGCTTAATCCAATTTTTCTTAACAAGAATTTTGTACGCTTGAAGGCCCATCCTCTACGGCAGGGTACAGAGACGAGGCCTTTGATCCACTTTACATAAGGAAATGCAAATCAATCAACTGGGGCGGTCGAATAACAATTATTTCTAGTAGCACCCACGACAGAATGTACGGAATATCAAACTTTTTTTGGGACGGAGGCACGCGTGCTAAAAAAAAACATCAACTTGGAAGCGCCATAATATAATAAAGAAAAAGAATGAATACGCGCTCGAAATCCGTTTTTCAGGTTTTCCCTTTAAGAGAAGTCTCGGATCAGGACTTGTTTCAATAGCCTTTCGGAGGAGTGAACCATCAGGCAGAATGGATACCGAGTTCGGGGGGCAGGTTATAGCTTTCGAGCGAGACAACTCATCAACGATTGGTGCAGGATTGACCACTCAGCTATCCAAGTTACGTAAAATACACTGAAGTTTTTCCCTGCCGGCACACTTTGAGTCCCAAACTTTCTGTCTGAAGCAAATGCTGGAAGTCCAAGATGGTGGTTTGGAACATCCAAGAGGACAGGACACCTGATCCACGCTCTCTTCCCTTGGTAAAGAGGAATTATAAATCTAAATCAATCATTTGATCAAACAAAAAAAGTACTTGGGCCTTAGAGGCAGCGGCTGGGGAAGCGAAGGGAATAGGAAGACCAGGAACGAAGTCACTCGACCAAAAGAAGGTCTTATTTGAGTTCAAAGCGAGGAGCCAGAGACAGATTGCAATTTCAAAAGCCAACTCTAAGAAGCGGGCACAAAGGAGATAAAAAAAGGGGAGCTTAACATATAGAAATCGGTTACACACTAAATAAAGGAAAGATAGATTCTAGTTAGCCTACCCGACTACACAAGATATTCTACATGTGGTTAACAAAAAAAAGAGTCACTGGTTATTGGCCTCAAGGCAGAGACGAGCTGACTAGACTCTTTTTCGAAATTGCGTAAGTAATAAAAAAAAGAGAAAGGGCTGACAGTTGCTATTGAATCAGCTGGTATAGAAGAGGCTAGTACACAAGCTACTAAAGCTAGCCAGGGAAGTGGGACAGGAACCTTAACCATCGACTTCTGACTTGCCTTTTCTTGGTCGGTTCGAATCCGGCCCAGTCCTAGGGACGCACGTGACAGACGTTCTTGTCACTAAAATCTGGAGTAACAAGCCGGCTACCAGCACGGAGCCAAAGGATCTTGGTTGAAACTTTGGCACTGTGGGCACCAGCTAACGTGGGTGACCCTTCAATAGATTTGCATGAAGGCTCCCCTTTACCTTTGGTAGGCATTACCCCTATCTCACCAAATGTCGGGACAGAGGTACTGGTGTGAAGAGGGCTGGTTTTCGAGCGGAATTCTCCCTTTTATATATAAAGCTATATAGTTTCAATGGCAGTTGCCTTCGGTGCATTTTCAGTAAAAAGAAGAATATAAAAATACCTAGCCAGCTTATCTAATCTCCCAGACTTTATCGAGCCTGTTCGAGGGGTTGTAGTTCCACCCATCCTAACTAAGCTCTTCAATTGCTAATGCCGTACTTGGGGTTGGGGTTTTAGATTAGAAGGAGTGGTCTAGATTGAGTTCTCTTTGCTCTTCTGTCTCTCGCCCTTCCAGTCCATCGATTGTTAGTTCTCTTGAAACTTCTGTTACATCCCTTAAGTCAGTCTTAAGGGTAGATAGCGCTATAGGCTAACGATAAGATTCAAGGGCCTTCTATTTAGTCGATGCTTGTTTTTCCTTTGATGGAGAAGTAGTAGTTGCTTCTCTCTTCAAGTTCAAGCGAGTTGTTGGAGTGCTTTTTTTTGTAAGAAGCCCTGTTGGCGTGCTATAAAATTGAATTTGAGTTATAGGCCAATGCTAAGTGTTCCATGCCGTTGGATAGTCGGTTCGAGGGCAAGGAAGGAAGTTATCATTTTTAAGCCTGCGAGCTAGTAATTCCTCTCCTCGAGAAAATGGGCATACCTTTTGATTTCCTTCGCTTCGTAAAGTAAACGACAATGGAAAGAGTGAAAAAAAAAGAGTGGAAGTTGCCCCTCCTAGGGTTCCAATTTTAGTTTGAGGTTACATTGGAGTCTCTTACTAGTCCATTTCGAATCCTTTTTAGCCAGTTTCCTTCTATCCCATTGAATGAAGCAGTTGTACCAAACAGTCTTAAGGCCATTAGTTGGAGTGCTAAGTGCTGCTTTGGCAGTCGAGTTTTTTATTACATCCAGTGCTACATCTAGAGGTCCAGTCCCCTAGGTCATTTGATATCTCTAGTCTGAGTTCCGTTCAACAAGCCAGTTCTGTTAGATCGCTTACAGTCCTCGTAGTGTCCAGTAGCTGTCTCTTTTTCTTACCTTAACCTTAGGCAAGCGAAAGACATAGGCTTGAAATAAAAAAAAGTTAAGATATCTCCATCCGGTGGGAGTTGCTATCCATATAGTTCCAGGGCAGTTCTACTTGCAGCCATTGAGAGTTCTCTTGCATCCGCTTTCAATCCAGCAGAGTAAGGGGCAAAAGGATCTGACGCAAGTTGGAGCTAAGGATCGACAGAAAGCTAGGGTTTTTCGTGCTTCTCCCTTCTTATCCTTTTCTAAGGAACTAAGGAGTTAACGATATCTCGCTTAAGGAGATATCTAGCCAAGCGATTCACCTGATCCAGACACGCCAATAGGCGGGTGTTTGAAAATAGTAAGTAAGAGTAGTGGCATTCTCATCAAAAGGATAAGTAAGTTCGCAATCCAGTGATAAAGTGAAAAAAGGTGCTTTTTTCTGCGCATATTCCCTGGTGAGGATATGCATATAATATTTTAGGTATTAGAGTGCATCAAGATTATAGGTTACAGTTTCTAATCTATAGGATTGATTCTGGCTTCTGTAGGACTACTAACTAGACTATGCTTTCTCTCCGGGCCTTTGCTAAAAACGTTGGAAGGAAATCTGTGCGAAGGCTTTCTGTGGGTAAGGCAAAGGTAGATGTAATATTGCGATATGTGTCTTACCTTGGTAATTCCTTTATTTACCTAGTGGGTCTAACTTTTATGTCTAAGGAAGAGGAGAATCGCCCTAAAGAGCCTGCCTAGTCCTTCTCGAATCCTGAGAGTTCTGTTCCATTTCGTAAGCGAGTGTTCAGTGTGAAGTACTTCAATTCGCCCCTCCTCCAATTGCGGACTCCTTGTCAGAAGAGTTATCAAGCGCAAGGGAAAAGACTAGCAAGCCAATTACAGTCTTAAGGGTTGGTGTTAGAATTCTCTTCTCATTGGATCCAGTTGGAATCGTAGTTCTCTTTGCTGTTGTGCCAAGCGAGGGAGTTCTTTGATAACTCTACCAATAATTAGGGTGCAGGCAAGTTTACTCGCTTCTCCTCGAATTGCATAAGAAAGATAAGATGGTTCTGGAGAGAAATCCTACCCGCAAGCATTTGCTTATAGAATGGTGGAGGGAGGAAGAGGTAGCAATACATTCCGCCTGATGCTTGATCACTGCATTCGTGATATATCAAATGAGCTCTCCGATCTATGATGAATAGTTCCTTTTATAGGATCATATTTCTTTCTAGTCCTAAGCATTTTAATTGGACCTTTCTTTTCTTCCTTTTTGGAATATTTTCATCCGGGATTGGAACGACCTATGTTGTAACGGAGGAGAGAAGGTGAACCAGCTTCCTTTGGTCGCCTCTCCCGTCTGGTCGAGTAGCTTTCGCTCCTTCCTACTTACTTTCTTTATTATAATATAAGCGGCTACGTGGCCTATTGGGAGTTTTTTAGTCATAGTGGGAGCTTTCGGAAATCACTTTGCAGGTCAAGATCATAGGAAGAGGGAAGAACAAGGGAGAAGATCTTTTTTAAAAGAAGACGATTCCAAAACAAAAGAAACTCAAAACGGAGAATAGGATGCCTTAAAGGTAAATAAGAAAGATCATAAATAAAAAAAATAGCTGCCTAGCCCGCGGGAAACAGAAGGTTAGGTTAGGAAGGGAGAAAGGATATTTACCAAGACTACTGAAAGAGCACAGATTCGGCTTGGGAGTTCTCACTCAGGCTACTAATCTCCTCTTCTCCTACTCATAAGAACCAGAACAGGCACTCGTAATCGTCCCTAACCTCTGTCTCTAACCTATTCCCTTTCCTCTGTCCTTTTACCCTTTGAACAGCAAGCCGGAACTGGATTACATTTCAATAGAGAAAGCTATCAATGATCACATTGAGACGGGAACAGAAGGGAAGTTCGCCCTCCAGTTCTATTCCTTTGGATGAGACGGTGGTGAGCAATCGATAGAGAGCAAGGGATGCTAGCGCTCTTCTACTCATATTCCTTGCTTCAGTTGGTTCAGGAAGCTTTGGCATCGAGACGCATTACGATAGCTATAGCTAGGCCGGGTGGGATTCTCTCTCTATCTAATGGTTATGAATAAAGTGATGAATCAAGTGGATCCTTTGCCCCTTACCTCAGTAGCTGGGAAGGCAGGCCCTTAGCTTCAACTAGTTCAGTTTGAGTCTTTCTCAGGCATTGCTAGTAGGCAGAAAATCAGTAGTGCGTTAGCTTATCTGTTCATTTTTAAACAACCCTTGTTTGTGCTCCTTTATCTTTCTAAGCCGCTCTCGCTAGCAGGGAATCTAGTTCAGCAAGGTCCATAGGGTGAGCTCGCTTGAAGCTGGGGCGCGTCTGGTGGTATCGTATATAAGATCACACGGCTGCTTTTAGGAGCGATCTGTTTATCCAACTCGAAATATCGTAAGAGAAGAAGAAGAATCTGACGCCCAAAATTCCCATGTCTTTCTTGGTGTGATCGTATCAGCTGTTTTGCTTTTAAATAGGTTGAAGTCAGTTAATCAGACTAGGTCTTCTTTGCAATCATAGGCTCTGGGACAGATGACTTGACTTTCTGGTGAGTTCATTGCCGGTGTTACAGATAAAGTAACTGTGAAATCATTCTCTGTTGTCAAAGTAAAGTAAGCGGTGCTAGTTCTGTTACGGAAGGGCTTGCAAAATAAAATAAAATTTCCACCTGTTAATTAAGCGCTATTCTTTACTGTCCATAGACTCAGGCCTTGACCTCCTCTTTAATCTGTGTATGTACTTTCTTGAAAGAGAAAGATAAAGTAGCTTGACGCAGGAAAGCATTGTAGAGTCCCCACCCTTGTTTACTTCGTTCACAAGTCCCCTACGATGAGAGGGCGGCCAGTTCGAATCTAGAGAGTGGATCAACTACTTCCGTTCTGCGCTCGGGTAAGGCCAGGCGGAAACTCCTTGACTTTAGAAGGCGGCTTAGCTTTAGCTGCGGGTGCGTATGAAAAAAGTAGGGATGAAAGCCCATTTCCGTACCATTCATTCGTAGAAGGGGCGGGGCATAGCTTCATTCTATAAGTTTGACTATAAGCGGGCTACCTGACAGGGGAAGACTCAAGGTAAAGGCTTAGTGCCAAAGAACCTACTCTTGAAAAAGAAATTGAGAGTTCCCCGGTAATTCCTTCAATAGCGGCTCTAATGTCAAATGAAAACCTTCAACCCACTAGCACAACTGCGGTTAGTGATTCAATCACAACGGGTAGACCAAGAGCAGTGCTTTATTAATAGTCGTGGGGGTCTGGGTCTAAGGATCTCAGCTAAATGAGTTAGGGACCAAGGTATATAGACTGGCGCCTTCTATTTGCAGTAGCCGTGCATACTATATGGGCTTGGAGAAATAAGGCGGAACATGAGCCCAGTTAGGCCGTCCAAGCCCACTTTGGAAATAAAATAATGAGAAGGGCGAACGCAGGCCATAGCGCCAATAAGAAGCAAATATCTAACCACAGAAAAGAAAAAGTTCTGGTCCAGAAGACTACCCCACATGATGATTGGGTAAAAATCCATCTTGATGGATCTGTTAGTGGGTCCAGCTGGAGCCGGTTTTTTCTTATTGAATTAAGAGACGGAAATCCAATCTCAATAATAGACTCAGCTGAACCTTGTATTGTCAAACTCTATCCGTCTGATGGTAACGGTCCACTTTTGCTGACTTTCTTTCTGTAGACCTATCCGGGAATCTCTTATTGTTAGCGTTAGCCCAGCCCAGAGAAAGAAAGAAATTTGACGAGGAAGAATAACTACCTTCCTCGCTAAAGCCCCAGCCCTAAGCTTTTAACCTAGCCTTAGCCTGCCCGATCCGACCTTGACCCATATGGTACTGAAACTAGATTCCAAGTAGAAGGTATGGAAGTAGATGTAGGGGATGCAAGAGAACTCCCGCTGGCAGGAAGAGACCTGGATGCCCTTATGACAAGACTAGCCCTCCCCAAAACAGAAAAAGAAAGGAGATCTTCTTCCTCAAAGAAAAGCTTTTCCGGAAACTCTCTCACAACCCTCCCCTACATTAAATCACTTACAGAAAGGTGAAAGAGACTTCTAGACAAGTTTGCTCACAGAATTGCCCACTCACTTGAGAACTTAATTTTTAGTTTTCCTAATCTCCCTATCCAAGTCTTACGAGTCATTTCATCCCCCATATACTGCTTGCTTTATGAAAGGCCCTATTCCGCTCTAGAAAAAACATATTCCGCCCTAGCCGCCTTTGACCTAGCGCCTTCTGCAAAAGGGGGAATAAAACTATCAACTACAGGTACGAATGCTGGTACTTATACTGCTGGAGAAGACCTATAGATTGCTTTGGAAGGAAGACTTAAAAACTGCAGGGGATTAGCACGCCAAGGGAACTGGATGGAAAGTTGACAACTTAATTGCTTTTTTTAAAGGGACTGAAGGAAAGGTTACTCCTACAAAGGCTCCCACGGGATAGACGGAAAATATCAAATTCATAAGGTCTATCCCTATCCCGCCGCTCTTCTTGATCCTGATGGCTTTTCACTGCGGATTGCTTTCTACTTTCTAACTGACTCGAAGGCATAATTCGAATTAAAAAGGATGGAAATTTGGCCTGCACCGACATCGATCGAAAGAAACTCCAACGTAAGGGAGAAAGTAAAGGCTGTAAACTAGCACTTATATATATATTATTTTAGGGGCTTACTTGCCTAAAATCACTACTTGCTTGCCCGGAAAAAAAGCATATGGTATAGAGAAAGAAAGAGAATAAAGAATATGATAGAGGTCCTGCAAACCCGGAGTCTTCCTTAAGAGAAAGAAATTTATATTTTCTGCTTGCCGCCCTTGCATATACAAAAACAATTTAGCCTTGCACTACTCCAGCTGGATTGTACTACAGTGCTTGATTGACCTTTTCTGCTTTCAAACTTGCTAGCCCTAGAGCCTTCCAATAGCTAATCTCTTAGCCTTGAGCTTGCTTATATTACATACAATAAAGGGTGAGTTTGTAGGATATGATATAGTTTTCTTCTTACCTAAGCATATACAGAAAGTTAGCCTTATACAATTAGATAGCTGTACCTATTAGCATATTTTCTCTTCCGGGTTGCTTAACTTAATAAGGCTAGTCTGTCTATCCTGAGTTTCCCGTTCATAATCTTTCCCAAGCTAGGGTACTGTGTAAGGTCGGGTAGTTAATTACTCAGGACCCTCCATTGATAATGCCTTAAATTTTTCTAGTTCCATTGGCAGTGAAGAGGGATCTAGTTTTTGACATCTATTTCAATTTCTTCTGCCAGCTATGCTATTCCTGAGCCAGTTGCAGTGACTTTTACAGTGGGTTTCCTCGCAGCCATTGACACTTCTTCGTCTTTCCTTAATCGAGAGAGAGTTGCCTTTGCTTCGACCTGGAAGCCTGTCTCAGTAATTGGTAACACCTTATCATATTTCCAATTTCCTTGGATGCAGTTATAGCTGCTTTCGTTCTTTCTTTCATTCCTATCTTACTTAAGTGCTTCCATGGCGAGCGAATAAGATACTTTCTATATCGATAGAAAAAATAGGTATGATCCATAGGCTCTCATATGGCTTTAATAAGAAAAGTATAAGTCTTGTAATAGGGATTTTGAATAGGGGGAATACGCTAATATGCCTTCTCTCCGAGCAAGTTCCCTTGCATCCTTTAGGCGAGTAGGCTCATCTTAGGCAAAGGGATTTTAATAAAGCTGGTTATAGGTTGCTTTCGAGGAAAAGCAAGTCTTCTCCGGGTTTACGTATAACGTATAAAGGCTTATAAGGTCTAGAGTGCCTAAAGTCTTACATTATGTGAAATAGAAAAGATAGATTTCATAAGCGCTCCTGTAATAGTGCCAGTCTTTCTACGTGAATCTTGGTTCCTTGGTCACCTGTCGAATCTCGTGCTTAAGCAAAGAGACAATTTCCTTATTAAGTAAGTCTCAGGGACATCTCTTGGATAAAGACTAAGAGCAATTCCGTCTTTAAGGGAATTAGGTAATAAAGGACCCACGGAGCGTAGAAGGGAGGAGTGAATACCCGGTTAGGGGATTACTGGCCCAACTTCCCTTTTTGTCTATTTCGCATAGCCGGGCTCTTTTCTAATCCCTTTTCTCTCTCTCGCAATCGGCGGCGTAAACGGTGATAATTTTTGTAGCGCTTGAACGGGGTTCATTTGCAAAAGTTGGGGAAGGAGCCGCTAGTGTTTTCGACAACTCAGCTCTTTGACTTGCCACATCTATTATCTAGATCCAAGCCAAGAATAAGTGAGAGAAAGCTTAAGCACAGAAATCGAATAGGCTGTTCGGGAGCTAAGAGAGATTGGCAATAAGAATACAGAGGTGCCTAGCTTTTTAACAGCAGCAAATCGGCATATCGCTATTTCTATTCTTATCTTAGGCATCCCGACATTCCAGGTCCCCGAAATTCCTTCTTCTTGATAGCATAGGGGCGCAGCGGTAAATACCGAGGAAAGAAGATAAGAAAATGGTTTTTATCCCACGCCACGGTAGTAAGTGTTCTGTGGAGGAAGGAAGCCAGGGTGTGTATCCGCCTTGGAAGTTTTAATGCCCAAGGATGGTCCTTTGACGAGCTGAAAGAAAGTTGAAAAAAGGGCTTCCGCAAGGGAATCAGAATAGGTGACAAATGCCACAGAAGGAACAGAATAGGCATCGAGCAGAGAAGAGGCCGCAAGCACATTCATTGATGCATCGAATGCTAGTGTTTTCGCCTTATCCGCGGTTATAGAATCCTCTGTCGGGATAAAGGCAGTTTTCTCTTTTTGAAAAAAAGAAATTACCCTCCTTCCTTCATCTCAGATGCACAGTGAATCACGGAGCGAAGACCTTTGATATTAATATTCCCGGTTTCTGACCCTTATCGAGCAGGAAATAGGAATAGAATCTTTCAAAGAGCTGTTAGCAGGGCTTGTTCACGAGTAGGCTGCACATGAACTAGAAGAAGCCACAGACAGAACAGAATCGCTTGGGAAAGAAGGACTCACGACGGTTGCTAACCTCCAAAGCATGCATGTGACGGAAACGTCTAACCATTCCATCCTAGGCTTTCCCGCGCGTTACGCACCCGTTCGCCACTTTGTTCTCAACTCTTCTCACCTCCTGGGCTCGACAGCGAAACCTGATAGTTAGAAGACCACTCGGATTAGTATGAGGATTCCTTTTCTACCAGTCCAGGGAATTAGCTTGATAAAACCACATGGGTCAGAAACAGGTATTTTAGCTATAGCAGATGTGGATTCAGCTCCTTCCGATAAAGCTAGCTGTTCCCGCTAAACCCGTATCTGCTGCTTGGTATCTTTCTGCTGTTGGTGAGAACTTCTCTTTTTTACACATAAAGCCCAAATCTGGTTGATCAATTGGTAAAGTGCTCCACGAGAGGATTACCTGAACGCCAGAACTCACTCCATTTGAGTATATAGCCTTTGGTTCGATGTAATTGATTAAAGGAGAGATACTCTTAGAGGAGTATGGGAGTGGGAAGAAAGTCTCACTCTTGTTCCCTTCTTTCAGAACCTACAGCTACTACTCTTTTAGCTACTGCTACTGCTTAATTGCATCAAGCCTTTGTTCCCTTCTTTCAGAACCTATTACTCCGACTCCTACTGCTGAAGAGGCTACGCACCTTGCTTCCAGCCAAGCATTGGGGATTTTGACCGCTCTATAGCATGCTTCACCGACAGCTTCACTTGAGTTCGAGGTACCTGCTCTTACTCCTCAAAGGATGTATTTCCACTGCCTATTGTAATGATATAAAGCATTCATCCCTGAATGCCCAATGAGGAGTTCAATCTCCTATTTTCTCTTTTATTCCACCGCATTTTCTACCAGCAAATTACCCTTTGAGTTTGGGCTTTGACCAGCGACTAATCGAGGTACCACACTATTATGCCTTGGTTCTTTCGAGGCTGCTTTCATTGAACCCGAGAGAGAAGTAGTCGAAACTTAGCTTTGTTCCAATAGAGTCTAAGGACCTCTTCATGCAACTTCTCCGATTCCCTACAAGGTGTCCTAAACTGGAATTTCTTCTTTCAGAGACCGCATTTTACACCTCCCTTCTCATATATATAATAAGCTATTCCGCTCCTAACAATGAGGGAGAGATTTGACTACACATAAAGCGGCGAAGGTAAAGTAAAAAGAGACCCCCGGCGCTAGGTATGATATCAGTGGTCTCAAGCTTTTAGGGAACCGATAGGAATTCCCAATGCTAATACTAGCTCGGAGTCTTATCCGATGGAAAGAGACAGGCTCGAGAGGTTATGAAATAGCTCGACTGAAAGGAGAGGGGTTAAGGAAAGCTCAAGTTCGCCGCCGAGAAAACGCTTTATTTTCAATGGATAGATCGGCCCTTAGACCTGTGGAACGGGGAACTCACGAGATGGTTTTAGCCACGCGAACGGGTTAATGTTATTTAGCCAGGCGCTTTCCCTCCCGTCCGTCCCGAGAAAACGCCCAAACACGGTAAAGCGAATCAATGGATTTAGTCGGAAATCGCTTAGATTTGGTTAGTGTTCAGTGAGTGCGAGAGGTCCGATGGTCTCGAGCGTAAGCGAGAGGATGTGAAGGAAGGAAAGCTAGCGGAGGGGTTTCGCAGAAACCAGGAAAGCGGGCGGAGTTTGTTTAAGGTACAGAAAGTCAAGCGATCGGAAAACACGAGCACGGTCAAATTCAAGAGAAGGAGGCATAGATCTTCACTTTAGATATTTATCGTTGGCGTTCGTCGCGGGGCTAAAGGAAAGCATTCTAAGCGTTCGGAGCTGTTTCTGGTTATTCAAACACCAGGGGCAGGGATACATTAAATCAATTGTTCCAGGGTCCGGGGGTAACAGAGCAGCTCGGCCGATGAGGAAAGTTGGCTAAAGCGAAGAGTTGGTAAGTGGTCTCCTACGAGTAAAGGTACTTCTGTCAGCAACATGCGAGGGACGAAGTGACTCGACCAGAGGGAGAGGGGGTTTATTCTGGAACTGAAATTCTATCTTCTGTTCAACTGCTTGAACTGCAACTCAATAGCTGTTGCTAGCTTAAAGTGACCCAAGAAAAGATAACAGAAACTATATGTCAAGGAGCTAGCCTGGAACAAAACAAAACTAGAAGTAAGGGCACCCCCCAGGGGCTGGAAGAGAACTACCAATGGATTTAGCAAACTACCACTCGCTGGTGAAATAGTCCTCCAAAGCAGCAGCCTACTTTAGGAGTCCCAAAAAGCATATAAAAAATGGCGGTCCTGTAACCAGGCTTAAAGAGTAACGGGCTTGTGCTTATTTTTATTGAATCACTGGCTCCGCAAGTAAACAATTGGCCAACACTGGATCTCAACCCGAAGGGGAAATAGAAGACTTTTTTATTGCTGGAGAATACTTAGAAACTACAGACTTGGGAAGTGTTCCTGCTCCTGCTTTTTTACCTTGGATTGGAAAGGGCTGGAGGGGAGCTCCTATACTATGGGGAAGGCCAAAGCTATTTACTTAAAGTCTCCTTTTGAAGCGAAGCTCTAGGAATGATATCCGAAGCCAAGAACAAAACTCCTGCTCCACTGGGAAAAGGAAAATAATGGTATATAAGACAGAAAGTATATAAGAGCTTTACCAGGGGACCCCGTTTAACCACTTGCTTTACTTTGGGACGCCCTCCTTGAACTGATAAAGTACTCTTTCTATTTCTCCACCTTATCCAAGCAGATCAGAAGGTAGGGCAGGAGAAGGCAGAACCAACTAAAACTCACGGGAGTACGGCAACTCCTTAGATCGTATGGAAGGGGAGGAATGAGAACAATAGCTCTTTACCCTGCTGTCTGGTGGGGAACTTTAACTGGCATTAACTATGGCCGGGCACTCCCAATTGTTGGCCTTAGTACTCGAAACTAGTTCGCAGGCTTGAGAAGATGGTTAAACTAGCTATTCTAGATACAAGTAATCTCTAAAGGGTGGAAGCAAAAATGACTGCGCTTGCCCTGGCCTGAGAGATTTTAAAACTCCTACTGGGTCTGCAACTCGCTCGAATGTGGAAGGAATTTGAATATCCCTGGCTTAAAAGGAACTCCCTTGATCTGTCAATGACTCTTCTGAGACTGGACACTTTCTGGCAGTAACTTCGGATATACCTTTTGTCTTTGCCTTACCCATTGTAAAGGATACTGGCTAAGCTTGAAAAGAGTGCTAGCGAACCTGCTTTTGACCTAGAAGCAGCTATATTTGAATACCCCGCTGACTTAAGATTCAGATTGGCTGGAGGTGAAGACCTTAGCATTGGCTTACAAGGACTCCTCTCTCAAAAGAAAGGGTACTGGCAGTAGACAAATTACCTACTGGTAAAGTAAAGGGAGGACCAGAGCAGCCACATAGGGCAGTTTTACATCGATTGCGGGTAAAGACAGATAGTCAGACCTACCAATCTAGTTAATAAGGACCCCCGGAGAAAGACAGCTTCACAAGTCAGTTCCCCTGCCTCGGGCTATCTCAGGAAAGAGTTGGGAGCACATTCTTTTCACATTGAGAAAGGAGCGTAGCCACTCGCAATAAGTATAGTTCGGATGTAAAGGGGCGAAACCTACTAAAGAGCGAAAATAGAGAAAAAAAAAGGATTTATATGAATGAGATAGATGACCCCTGGGGCCGGAGATCCTCGTATATTCATCATACGGATCTAGACATAATAAAGTGTTGTAGATGAAACTCCTTCTCCAATCCCATTTCTTCTTTTTAATTGGAATTTAAAAAGCAATGAAGTAAGTAAGTCAAGTTAGTCTGTAAAATAAGAAAAGTAGACAAGGGAAAGCCATTCAAAGCAGTAGAAGTCCCTCTAACAGTAGCAGAATAAGTAGTTGCTCTACTAGGAGCAATTGAACTATTGGCATTGAAGGCAGGACTTTTGAAAGCAATCTATTAAGTAGGCAAATTCTTACTATTTACCTTACTGGTAAGCCCTTTTGTAAAGAGGAAAGCCTGAGTATTTTAAGCTAGGAAAAAAAAAAGACTAAAAAAGAAATTGGAGAGACGAGGTTTTCTCGCCAACAACGTGGGATTTGACCCCCTGTTAGTTAGTATGAATAAAAAGAAAAGATAGGGGGCAGAAAAAAAACAAATCTTCTTCCCCTGTCATCCATAAGATTTGACCTTCATCGGAAATACCTAAAATGAAGGATTGGTTAGACACACGTATATGAGACTCCTTTCCTCTCGAGATAGGCTTCACCAGAACTTTGAGACTCAACTCATTTGTGATAGCCTTCAACATGCCACTTTTTTTTACTTTACGTAATTTCTTTGATTTTATCATCTGGAATGGGCTTTGTTCCCTTTTTGACTGATTGCTCAGAGAAATGACTATTATGACCTGAGTCTGGTACCGAAAGTCTTTCCAGTCCCGCGGGAGTACCACAGAGACCATTCGGTCCATCTCATCTAAGTATAAATTAATGAAAACTATGCTTAATAAACCCACAGGCCCCTACCTTTATTAATTTCGCAGCACTTTCCATTTTTATCAAAAACTAAAAAAAAAAAGCCTTGATTTTCATTAAAAAAAGGGATCAGTTTCTTTCTTTTTCAACCTTTCTCTATTGACAAAAACGTAACTTAAATCCAGATCGAGATGATAGATTAGAAAAGGTTGTTCTTCGATATCCCGTATGTCCCGCATAAACCTTTCAAGCGAAAAGCATGTGAACAAGCCAAAAAAGAAGTATCCATAATGTAATTAAAGACTCGAACGATGGCCTCAGAGACCGGAAAATCTTTCTTACGACTATAACAAACCGTTGCCAATACTGACCTTAGTCTCTGCAGGTAATGAATTTCTTGGATCGCTACTACTCGTACTGTTTTATTCACTTCTCCAGCTCGAAATGCTGGACTGGATGCCGAGTAGTAGCCGGCCGGCTAGGTAGTGACTGGTGCTGGTTTCGCAGACTATGCGTCTACTGTATCAGGATCTGGTTATGGATCAAGGGCTGGCCGCGCGTGTGAGTGAAAAGCTCACCCAGCCGATCACGGCGATGGGTTCCAATGTTAGTTCAACGGTTAGATGCGTCTGCCGTTGCGCAAGAGAATTCTTTCTCCGATATGTACCATCCATCCGGGAGGTACCTGTTTATCAGGGTATCTCTTGGAAACCAACATGGTCCAGTGTACCAAATAGTGGTCGGATCCCAGGGTTAAAAGACTCATTCTCCCCGCTCGAGCGGGAATGACTCGCTTTTTTCCATATGGATGAAGAGCTATTTGTGCATCTTACAACCGTGGGCGCTCTATGGTATTCAAGGGTTTTCCTTTGAGTCATCAGAAGAGTGTACTGGTTCCGCCGACGGGGCTTGGTAAAAAAAAAAGGTATATTGTACCCGACCTTTACCAAACATTGGTAAAGAAGACCAATACCCCTGTTAGTTGGGGCCGGTTGGCCTAGAATGTTTCTTTCTTATCTGTTTACCTCGGCTATTCACGAACTCTTGTCAGAGCCTTCAATTCAGAAGCACTTTGTATCAATTTTTAAAGCTTAGTCTAGTCGTACGTCTACGCCCCTTGTAATTCATTCTTATACTCATCCGGTTCCGCATCTACATCTTGATAATCCAATAGCTTTCACGCAGTATTCTTTGTCTTCAACGGATTTAGATTCCAACTTTTGTCTTCGGATTCCCATCTAGGTTAGATTATGCTTTTCACTCTACTTGATCTATTCGTTTTGTCTTTCTCGTGTCGTATGATGAATAAGAATGGGCGGTCTCGAAAGAAATCTCTTCTGGTCAGACACAAGAAAAGGAATAATAGTTGGTACGGCCAAGAGCACTTGTAATTGTCACTAGTTGTCTTCTCTCTATCTTGTTACTGGTCTCCGGTCACTCAACTAATCTACTTGAAAAGTCTTGCCTCACCTCTGGTCTCGACACCCGGGTCAGCCTATTTTATAGCCTGGTCGTATCTTGGGTCCATTCCTTTACCTTTCACTCCGGCTAATAATTTCATTGCCGGTGGATAAATCTGTTTCAGAACGTGAACGATCTCAAGCTTCTAGTTTTTCAAAGCTATAAGCCTTTTTACCCGTTATAGGCCGATCTGCTCCTACCGCTTCCCGATGACTTAACCGATGACGGGCCAGTATAAATAACCTCTCTCGAACTTAGAATACTGTCCTAGCGCGGAGGACCTCCCTAATATAATACACCCGGGAACTCTCGTAAGGATAGCCGGAATCCGCCACTAGCCTTCCCGCTCCGTGGGCTTCACTTTTTGCCTCTCCAATCGTATTTCCGTCCCTAAGCTCTGTCTCTTCCATTCGAAATTCCACTAAGCTCAATCCCAATTGTCTCACGAAAGACCAGATCAACAGACATGAATGCCGCATCAAGAGGAAAGGCAAGCAGTCAAGCCTAAACCTTACTCCGCCCTTTTCTCTTTTTATAGTCACTCACACTCACAACTCTTATTGAGGACTCCTAGCTATAAGAAGTTAGTGTGCAAGACCAATCCTAGGTTGACTCCTCTACTTCTCTGGTCGGGGATATTACTGTATTCCTCTATTGTAATCTAATAGTAAACTAAAGCGAAAGAAGCCCTTGCTATGAATGATTTTTTAATTATTCATTCACCGGGAAGAGCTCCAAAAAACAGAGTGACAAGGCTTTATTATCCAGACAGGGAAAAGTATAGCCCCGAGATAGTTGAATAGGGGGTAGGGTCCAGTCCCAAATCAAGATGAAGCAAGTTCAAATCGAACAAGGCCAAATCGAGATAGAGGCTGCATCCCCTAGCAAGCTGGGACAATCAGAGCAAGCGGTTCAAAGAGCTTACATAAGAATGCCTGTCTGAGAGGGTTTCGTCCGGGAAAAGAAAGGTTTAAGAGTCAATCGGCTTGCCACGCAACTGAGAAGAAACTCATCCCTCGACGCGGCATTATGTGAAAGCGCACAAGATCGCTCAGAAGCTTATAGCCCCTTAGGTCCAATTCGATGTGTTAAGCATGGTGCCGTGGTTTAGCCAATGAGGCAGCGGTATCCCAGCGGCTTAACGAATTTGACACCGAATTCGGTTAGGCTAATGAAGAAGGAGTTAGCTAAGTGTCCGCAGTCCGAGCTTGCTAGGCTAGAGAGAGGGCGACTAAGCTTAAAAGGCGCTAGACGGCACTGTTGACGGATTATTCTCTCAAGAGAAAACAGACGATTCTCGGCATCTATCTCATATCTATTAAGAAGAGAAAAGAGCCTTCAGGAAGCAACTTTCCCATTTTATAGTTCTCTTCTTATTGCCGTATGCGCACTTAAGGTTAAGTTAGTCTTCCATAACATAAGCTTGCTTCTCTTAAAAGCTGGAAAGTCTTTTTGCACAATAAACTAGAAAAATACTCTGTCTTGCTCACGTCCTCAAGATCCTCAAGAAACTACCTGGAATCTACGGTAACAGGAAAGGGCTTTTTCTTAAAGGGAGCTCGCCCTTCGAACACTTGGACTTGGAAAAGCATACCCGGGGACTCATACTCGATTAAGGACACTCTCACCCACACCCACATCCAACTGGAAATGAAATGTAACTCAAATGGATCACTTGTTTTTTCACTCGATTGCCTAGCCTACTTCCTTGCCCAAGGGACTGATGGAAAAGCTATCCCTGTCCCCGCAGCTGTATCAGTATGTCTATTTTCCTTACCTCTAGAAAGATTCTCCTTACCTGCTTGAAAGGACCTTGCCAGTGGAGCATTTCTCGTACCCTCTTAACATACATTAGGAACTATCCGTTCTCTCGACGTAAACCCAGAAAAAAGAAAAAGGATTTGCCATTAAGAGAGAACTTGTTTGCCTAAGGACTTTAACTCCAACCGCAGCGAAGGAAACTGGCCTGCATGCAACTATAAAAAAAAGTAAATCTGGCCGTCTAGGCGGCCTAAGAGGAAAAGAAGTCAGCTAGGTGGAATACGCTTTTTTTGCCCTTACATACACACTTGGAAAGGAACTTCAAGGGACTATTCCTACTTCCACTACAACAGCATCGAAGGGACGGCTCGCTGGAAGTAAAAAGCTGGGCCAAAAGTGGGCTTAGGAGGGCATTACTCATCTAACTTAACTGGCTAGCTTGCTCTTGGATTGATTGGAAAGAAAGGAACGGAGTCACTCCATTTAGAGAGGGAGAGGTACTTCTTGATACTGACTCTCCTTATCCTGCATTAGAAATAAATAGTACTTCCGCACCTAAGAGAAGGAAACTCCCACGAAATGTCTTGCTTTTGTTTAAAGGCTTTCAAACAAACTGCCTTTATCACAGACTCACAAGCTTGCTCACTAGATTTTACTTGCTATCTGGATTGAAAACTCCCTTGGTTGGTATATCGTATAGAAGAGAGGCTTTCCTCTTAGCAATTAGGAGTGATCCTTACCTCGAACTATAAATTTTCTAAATTTAATAATAGAAGAAAAGGGCAGCTCCGGCACCCATTGATTTTGCACCTTCATACATCTCAAGTTGAGAATTCTCGTAACGACTGGTGAAAAGAAAACACAAATTCTAACCTACTAATGATAGCACTAAGTCAAGAGCTTGGGAAAAGGGGATCAAGATGTCCCATCAATAAAGTGAGGGCTTTCCGGACCTTCCCCCCTCACTCCCCCCGCGCTCTACTACAGGAAAGCTAGCCTGGTTGATCCACTACACGCTAAGAAGCAAGTCCCGACTAACTAAGTAAATCCGGGTTAGACTGAAAGTGACCAGAAATTGCAATCTTCTTTCACAGACTACAGACTAGCGATAGTTAAAAAGAGCGAAGCGTAGCCGCCGAAGTGATTCCCGTGTTTACTGAGCTATATCTCTATCTATTAGTTAGCCGGCTTAAAGAGTTTAGACTCACGATACCGAGAAAGCAAGCCGATCATAGACGGAGGTTTAAGCTTTTTTTGAAGTGTCCGCCCTAAGGCGAATCAGATGTTCGAACGAGACTGTTCAGGAACATGGATTGTGGGTATACCTGCACAATAGCTTTCTCTACGAGCCTACAAGCTTAGCTTTGGTTTAGCTTCCAACTAAGGCTAAGGGCTTGGCATGTTCCCAAGCTAACTCTTGATAACCTCTGTTCACGCTCACGATCTTACTTGCACGGCTCCGCTTCTTTCCCTGCTAGGTGAACTAAGCACAGGAGAAGCCTACAGGAAAGGAGATCTCGCTCTTTCCTTTCACCGGTCGGGAAGTGCATCCTATCCTATAATAAGCAACTGGGTCTTTCCAGCTTGGGAATTAGAGTAAGCAGGCATCGAAGATGTTAAGAGTAGGGGCGCCATTGCTGAGTGAAGGAACGTGCCAAGGTCGGGGGGTTTATCTGGACATCTAATCCATGCAGGTATGCCAAATGACTTTCTCTTTATAACGAGGAAGGGAAATGGAATTTATAGGAAGAAACCTCTGTGATGTGGTATAAGATGGCCAATTGCATTAAAAAAGAGTGGCTAAAGATGTTTTTGGAGAATCTAAGGGTTAAAATCACTCACATAAAGAAAGTTGGTGGTGGAACCAACCAAGATGTATGTCGTCCGACCCAACCTCAGACTCTTTCTTCCCGACCTATTTTACTTTTTGGCCGCAGTTATTTAGGTGGTATCCCGAGATTGAAGAGATCGAATTCCTCCCGGGAACACACGAAACAAAGATATGAACTAGGTAAATAGAAATGGAAAAGAGATGTTTCCAATTCATCAAAATCAGAAGCTTTTTCTACATCCATATGATCTACTAAAGTGGATCGGTATTGCCCATATAATGAAAGCAGATCTTGGTCCATGGAGTCCCAAGAAGGTAAGAACTCCAACCTGTCCGATGCTTCTTCGGCCAAATACAATATACAAGTGGGACCTGCACTATGAGCAAGCTGTGCGAAAAACCGCTTCTTTTTTCCGGTTCCGCAACAACTTGGGCGAAATGGGGTTCTACCGGGAAACCATGGATTTTTTAGTTTTCGCCATTGGTTACTGGTCGAGCCACTGGAATGGAATAAGATAATAATCTCTGGAGATCTTTCCTCTCCACTTACTCGATACAGGCTTTCCTTCTGTAGAAGACTTCTGCCGAATGGCATAATTGTCCGATTTTTTCCTCGATCTTCAAAGAAGACTGACTCCTCCTTCTCCTTTAGGATAGGATCGTCGTTGGTCCTTCTTTCACTAATGATCTCACCATTTTCTAGTAGTTCGCGCGAAGGCCAAAATCAAATTTGGAATTTTAAAATGCTTCCTTGGACGTGTGGAACATGGATTGGCATTATGTCATTACTACAAGTGATCACCCATCCAGGATTGCTATGGAAGGTCTTCGAGATCAAATAGAATATGTTTCTTTCTATTCCGCGTGAGCCACTTATTTCTCCGAAACAAGAGATCAAAGTTCTTTTCCTCTTTTTTCCCAATAAGTCGACAGCCTTACACCATTGGGATACTTCGAATAAAGTAGAGTCCATATAGGATACACCGGTGCTAAAACCTTTTATCAAGATATCCTCCAAACTCTTGGGGTCCTTGCTCCGGATGTTGTTCCCCCGGTGTGAAAGCAGTTGGTTCCGTAGTTTTAGAATTCTGCTGATCCCAAGTACTCCATCTCCATCATTGCATATTGGAATATAGAAAATAAAGAGGAAAAGGCATAACCAGAAGAATTGTGAAAAATAAGTCAATTTATCCAATTGAGGCATTTTTATTTATTTTTTCAAAATGATTCCCTCCAGACAGAAAGAGAAAGCGAGTCCTTCCTTCTTGTAGGAGTAGTGAAGAACTATAGTTTACTTTTGTTGGTTGTTGACCAACGAAAAGCATAGAATAAAGATGTACAAAGAAATTCGGAATGAGCGCACCGACGGACCTAGGGAGAGGAACCCCCTCTCTCACCCGGACGTAGCCTTTTCAGCGAACCGGGTCACCAAAGTCACGGGTCGAATAAAAGGTAGTTCGCTGGGTATATGTCTCTATGTCCTTTGCCCAGAGGTGCAGGTTCGAATCCAGCTCGTGACATGCATTGATGTCCTTAAGAATTTCCCTGTTTCCGTCTGCGCTTTCATCTGTCTGTGCTTGAAAAGATTCCTAGAAGCCTGCACGTAGTAAGGCCAGAAAAAGGAATGAATAAAGTAGGACAGTCTGCGTCTCTCTATCTTCCCATTCCTTGTAAGAAGTCCTAGGAGCCAAGGCAGTAAGGAAGCCAGTCTTTTGTCTTGTCTTTTAGTAAGTCTTTCCTACCTACTAACCCTACCCATATGCTCACCCCCTGCTTTTACTTTGCTGCATTTTCCACTTGTATGAAATTCCTATCTCTCAAGAGCTACGAACCTCGCTAATCCAACAAGACTTCTTTGTGATTAGCTTATGAAAGGAGTTCCCGCATACCGTACTCTAAGAGCTCCCTAGTCTCACTCTTTGTAGGTAAACCCTACTCCTAGTAGTGCACTCAGTCCTTTCAGAGAAGACATCGGGCAAGGAAGACTTCCTTATTTAACTTATTTCTATACGATAAGTTTCCACTTGAGCAAAAACATCTTATTCAACCGCATCTATTTCTATGTAATATGGCACTGCACTTGCACTGTGATCGGAGAGGAATCTTATCCTTGTTTGGCAACTTTACTACGCTGCCGAACCACTACTCGTACTAGTAGCTCATCCTCTCGTCCGTCCCTTGAGATAAGAATCAGTTAAGATAGCAGCTTTGCCTGGGGATTTTATTGAACTACTCCGAACTCTTTCTTTATCAGCATCTGTTTTCAATGCCAGCTGGATTGCTCTGTTGTATTCCTTTGCCCGCCTGTGAGAGCTACGATCTTTCTTCTCTTATGAAATTTCTAACCAAATGAAACTGATTCAATGGCAGCCCCTCTTCCTTGTTCACAGAAACCATTTTCTAAAGAGCAAAGAGAACAGGGGATAATAGAACCGCCTATTCGATAGCATGAATCCCAGCAGCCTTTTTGTCCTACTCTTGGGGCATTATTAAAAGAAAAGAAGAGGAATTCCTCGCCGGCCGATCTAATTCCTAATATTCAACTCTCGCGTCCCTGTTCAGTCCTGGTATGCCCAGGATTCCCCTGGTATGCAAAGACTGATTGGAATGACTCTACTAATCAATAAGTACGAGGGATGAAAGAACGAACGATAGGGTTGAATAAACAATCCATGATCCAATGACCCTTTGAGGTACCGCAAAATACGTTTGACAGCCTCTAGTCAAAGAGGAAATCTTGTGGTCAAATCTAGTAATAGAGTGAGGGCCAGCAACCTCAATCTTAGAAAAAGAATATACTGCCAACAAAGACAATACCCATGGAAATGAAGAAAATCACTGGACTGAAACCAAATAAGACCGACATGATCATCTATAAAGAAAGTCGGCACACAGGACCGAGGAGTTGACCCCTTTAGAAATAGAAAACAAAAAGGGGTGCATCCTTTTATGCATCTTTTTCTGCTTTAGAGTCAAAAGTAACAGCAGAACTTTTCCATTCCTCAAGGAAACGTCCAATTCAATTCTTAACGGACAGATACTAAGCTAATTAGAAAAAACATACTTCCGACCTCGGGAAGCGGGGTAGTGATGCCGATTATTCATAACATAATTCAAGTCGGGAATTCCAGGCTGGGAGAAAAGATCTGCGAATCGGCTTTAGTTTAGGAGTTTCCCGGAAGCTGATCCGAGGGAGTTGAAGACTTTTAGGAGTTGGAGCTGCTCTGATCCGCCCGCCCGTTGGGGTTTCAGACTCGGCCAATACATCAGCTTAGTTAGGAGCTAAAGGAGAATAGTTCAAACTAGAAGCTAGAAGACTAAGGCCTAGAGACTAGAGAAAGGGTGTTATAGTTATAGAAGAAGATGGCGCTTGTCTTTCTTTCAATAGTCAGATTACGCCTTTCCTCCACCACCAGCGACAACTAAGGCTTCACCCGCAATCGAGTTCTCGGTTTTACCTAGAAAAAAGAGAATAGAATCCTAAGAGGGTAAGAGGGCAAAGCAGCTCCTCTTCAAGCGCAAGTAAAATCCAGTGATAACGCCATGCATTTCTAGGCCTAAGCCCTGTAATGTTGATCCAATCCAGTTCTATTGCTAAGCCCAAGGAAAGCCCTGCCTTAAGATAATCCCTTATACCTGGGAGTTCTCTTCCATCCAGTCCAATAGGGGAGGGCTATATCTTTTTGCTAAACGATAAACGATAGGGCTATATATTTCCATAGTAAGGTAAGCGCATTAAGTTGACAGCAAGCAAGGGACAATCCATCCACTCCATCCCGTGGGAGAGTTCTCTTACAGCCATTTTTAGCCAGTGCCCTTGTACCAGCATTCGTACCAGTAGTTGCATTTCCACCAGTCCATCCTGTCCTTATCGCTACCCGCGAGCCAGTTGGAGTAGATAGCCCCAAGTAGTTGTCTAAGTCCCATGGTAATCCCTTTATTAAGCCATTGCTAATCCATTTTTTAAGGGTTAGAGGGATGGGATTTTGATAGCTAAGTTTAGTGCTTTCCTTTCCTGTCCTGCTTTTTTACCTGGACGAGTTCCCGCCTATATATTATTTCCAGTTAATAATATATATATATAATAGCAATAGGCAATATGCAATATTCCTTACTCTATCTAGCCAGTCTTGTAGTATTATCTACCATATTTCCAAAAAGTTTCTACCAGTTTTCCCAATACCAGTAGTAATAGAGAGTTTCTCACCTGGGCTTATCAGAGTGTGAGACTAGCCCTTGGATTCGTTCTGCCTGTAATTCTATATCCCTTCGTTCTGCTTTCTCTCCTCTATCTCTTCCATCCCTTGTCAAGCCTTTGTGTAAGTGTTAGAGGGTTAAGTGAGCAAGACAGTGATAAAGAAAGTGCTTTGATCCTGTGAGCAATCTAAGCCCCTTAGTAATCCCTCATTAAAAATAATTTCCCCCCTTATCCTTATCAGTCGAGTATTCATTCGAACCCTCTTCGCTTCACCATGTTCATTCCCTTTCTCACTGACTAGCTTTTCAGGAAATTTGATGGACCTGAACCGGCTTAAAATGAATCTAGCCCTTTATCATTTCATTTGAGGAAAGAAAAAGAAAGAGTCCCGCCTTCTGGCCTGCTCTAGACCTTTACCCTTGTCTGAAAGATCCCACCGCTTGCTTATTTGCTTGCCCCATTTCAATACTTCTGCTTGAAAATGAACCTTAAGAATTTACCTAGCCTGGAGATCGAAGGGATGATAGGAAAGAAAGCGCTGTAAGATCGGTAGCTCGATAAGGGGATTAGAGAAGACTGGGCCAGCACTCACCTTATTTAAACTATTAAGAACTTGAAGTTAGATAGGGTAAGAGAATAAAGCATATTCAATAGGGGCAGAAAGCGTAGTCCCTCCATTCTATATAGGTATAAGGTATTCCAGTATTATTCCAAAGCTGCCTATTAGAGTAATCCTAGAACTGCATCGAAAGAAACTCGCCCCACACTTCAACTCAAACTAAAACCTCGGGAAGGGATAAAGGGTTACGACTTAGAGGCAGAAGGATGCGCGCTTTCCTTATCTTACTTACTTGACTTCTCTAACTGCTTTTCTTTCCTTTGAGTAGATGGGGGGGCAGGCTCTGAAGAAGGGTTTACAGAGACAGGGCAACTGCGGAACTCGCCTGGACCTAAAGGCTCCTATATACTGCAGCTAACCTCGTAGGGATCATTACGGTCGTTTGCATCGGCTGGAACTTATTCTCCAGGAAATCCACTACTTCCCCCTCATATAGACATTTGCTCGCTTGGCACACTGAAGCTTGAAAGCCTTTTCTTTCCCCTTGGACAGCTATTGGAATGATACCAATTGGCACCTTCGCTACTAGTTGAATCAAAGCATTGGTATTGGTATTGGTCCCGTACTGGCTTTCAACCATTTGCCCTTCTTCTTTCGTTGACGTGCAAATCGCTGGTTAAAGATCAACTTCCGAGATCTAAGACTAAAATAGTGCCAGCTAGGGAAAGCCTATCAAGAATGGGGGAGAAGGAGAAGAAAAAAAAGTCTGCTACAGCTAAATCCCCAATCGTTATTTTGATGTCAGCCGTCTTTATATGACATTTCACTGCCAGTAGTCAGCTTTCCAGTACCTGTAGGGCTCCTGCCACAAGGATGGCTAAGCTTGCCCCAGGACAGGAGTGGTATAAGGCAAGAAAGAAAAGTGCCATTTCCACCAACTCTTTACAATAGATTTTTCGCTTCATCAGAGAAGCTGGAGCAGACCGATTAGTACCACAGGAGATTAAAGTACCAAAATAAGACAGATATAAACAGGACCCACAACTCATCGTCTGGTTTTGAAGAGTTCGCTATCTCCGAAGAAGTTGTGTTCTTTCCGTGGATACCTTCATTTTTGAGCTCGTAGGGAGCGAGGGAGCCTAGAAAGCCTTGCCCAGAGAACTCACTTATAGAAGAGCTTAGCTAAAAAGCTGACTTTAAGAAGAAGGGCTCCAACTCTTCTAGCATTTCTTTTCCCGTCCCAGACCACAGAAAGAGAATAGAAAAGGCACGGATCCCCTTTCTTTCCTTTCCCTGAGCCTGAGGCGAGAGCTTGCTTTACCGAGAACTAGGCTTTTGCTTCATCAGATGCTATAGACGAGACCACTTATGTCACTTAATTGTCTGCCTTAGAGGATACACCTTCTGTCTCTGCCGCAGAATCAGATTTATTAGAGTATAATACTGATTTAGTTGAGTAGTCTCATCTAAAGTGGACGATTGAGCAACAGAAAGAGGTTCGGCGGTGGAAGAGGTTTGATCATCTCCTGCAGACTCCGCGGCACCAGACGCTTAAGGAAGGCACTCTGGGGAAAGATCTTTCTTACTTGCCGACAGTTACTCTCTAGTTATGTATGGGTCTCCCGCCTTACCTCGACCCAAAAAGGTGGCAACCGGTTCCGGGATAGCGGACTCTCTTTTTCCGTCCTCAGATCCAACTTCAGCGAAGGCAGACTTTTTTTTCACTATATGTTTAGGAGATAGCATCCGATCCGGGTTTAGCAACCGTTATTGGACCGACTTGCTTTGTTTAAGCATCCTTTTTTGTATAAATACAGAAAGGAATTCAATACCAGTGCCACTTCCTTCCTATTCGAGGATCCCTTTTCTATTCTCTAGGCCAAGATTGCCGTTTCTTTTCCAGGAGAACTTTTCTAGGCGCCGTTCTTGGCTAGGCTAACTCTTATAGATAGAAAGATAGAACGCAGACGGGTATCAAACTCTTAAAAATACTCGAATTTGTCTCCCGCTAATCTTCATTCGAGTCAAGTCTCTCTTTCTTATTAAAGGAAGCTTAAGATTGGCAGCTTCAGAGCTTCAGAAATGTTATCTAAAGAAGGCGGTATCAATGAATTGAATATTCAAGGGTTGGGACTTCTGAAGGGTACCGCTGCGGGTTCTTCTTTGGCAACGGGTCAAAAAGGGGATCTCGTCTGGTTCCACTACATCAAATACCACAGCACCTGACTCATCAGAAGAGCTTCCGCCACCAATCAAACCAGAATGAAAAATGGATATGTCCCTATGAGCGACTACGCCGATCTTTATATGTTTTGGCCACGCCCGTTTCCGCTCCGAAGAGGAAGGTTTGGATCTTTCAATCTTATGTCGTGAGGGATGTGACCTATGTTAGGTCCATAAGAGACCACAGCTTTTAGTGTTCTATGATTCACCTCCGAATAATGAGTAGGTAGTTCAATCCTTTTGATTCTTCTCTTCATAGTTTTCTGATAGGGGAATGCGGAGCAATAGGTCGAATTACTATATCTATATAAAAAAGAGTTGTAAACTATAGGACTTCTTGTTTGAGTAGGAAGATTTCGGGTTTTCTCGTTCCATAAGAATAGGGATTTGAAATAATACAAATTCCTCTTCATTCTGTTGTGCTCAGCGAAGGAACTGCCTAAGCATACTTTTTCGGATCCAAACTTCTTTGTTCTTTTCAAGTCTTCTTCTTGCATATAAGAACGCAACTGTTTCAAAAACCGGGATTTTTTTAGTAGTAAGCGGCATCCCCTCTTAGTTTTGAGTAGGTGGAAACATTTGATTCTTCTCCACATTCTTACCTGGCGATCAAGGAATTTGCCTCTTTTTTTTTTTAATTTGAATTTGTCTATGATTTTATCAACTGATATTTCGATATAGAAAGATCTCCTTATTTCTTCACCGCGGATTCTCGCGTTATTTTCTTGAAAAGATATTATATCACCGTGGGAAAGTTTCAAATGATTAATTTTTACCATTTCATTATTCACACAAACCCTTCGATGACTTATCAGCTGCCTTGCTTGAGGAATAGTTTCACGAAAATGGAGACGAACCGGAATAACGTCCGATCTTGTTTCTGGATTGAGTGGAAAAGGGATATATGAAGCTCGTTCTGTTCCTCTGTGCATCTCTGTGATGGGTAAATCCCCATGAAAAAGGGGCAACTTTCGTGTAGTTTGTGATTGGATGTAACTGTTACGATTTTTTCTCGTAACAATCTTTTTCTTAATGTATCTCTTCTTGTTCCTCAATCTTCGGAGAATGCGGCCTTGTATTATTGTAAGTTCTCTGTTCCGAACATTTCCTGAAAGTCGACGACAAGTTTTAAATCTTAATGCGGGCATTTCATATCTCGGTTTTTCAGTCTTTTTCTTTTTCGCCACATCGCGTATAACGGGAATCGAACCCCCTCTGCTGCTAGCGGGCGGATGGAGAATGTTCTACTTCGATCCAGCAACTTGTTAGGAGTAGGTTTTGGCTTGCCCCTTTCTCTAATAATAAGGTATCCAAAGCTCCTTCCTTCTGCTGGTGCGCAGGAGCGCACTTCCGTTTTCCCCTTACTAAAAAAAGGGGGTGTAATGAATAGAGATCTCCCGCCAGCAGTCTTTTCTTCCTATCACTTCACTTCGATCGAGAGATCTGATCTCATCGGACCTCACCGGGCGGGGCGAAGGGGAAGGAAGGGATGGGTGGTCCGGAAACAGCAACGGGGAGGGCTCGTAGCCCCCTCTCCTCTTCCCCACGCCTATTTGTTCTCCCGGCCCCGGAGAGATGCGGAACTCTTTTTTTTTTGAAGAAAAAGATGAATAGATAGGGCCATGATACATTCCGGAATATTGTAAAGGTAAATAGACTCTTTTCGTCCCCTTTTCGATGCCTGCCTGAGGACCTATGTGAATGTTTTGGAATGGGGATGTTCGCCTTTTGTAACAAGTAGACCCACGATACGGACTAATAGATGTTCTTACTCTTACCCGAAAGTCAGATCTATTCCATTTTGGTCAGTCTCCCACGGCACGGCTTCTCGCTTTTCATGAATGTGTCTCCCCTTCTGCTTATGTGAGTTTGATCCGCCTTTGACTCTGCTTGCTTCTGACTCCCTATGAGCCGTTTTACGACCTTACTTTTTCGGAGGGTCGGCGGGACATGGGAGCCTCAGCTCATGCATCGGTTTACCGAAATCACCTCCGCTATCCCACTTCCTTCTATTCAAAAAGGCGAGCAGCCCTTAAACAAAAAGGCCCTAAGAGGGCTCTTCTTTATATATTATATAAGCCTTAAAGTAGGTAGCCCCGAAAGCCGAACTCAGCAACTTGTTAGGAGTAGGGCTTGTCCCTTTCTATGTTATTAGTAAAGCGCTAACGAGCAAGAAAGAAACCCTTACTATAGTCTTTTTAAAGCCGCTAGGCGCTCACGTTTTTTGGCTGGAACGAACGGGTCCAATTCGATCTGCATCTGAATCTGGCAACTGGCTGATGTTGATCAACTGCCTCCACCATTGGTTGTTCAACATCGAAATCCCGTAGGTAGGAATGCTCTTGGTCTTTCACCGGATCAGGATCCATTGCTGCTATCACTCCCTATGCTTCTGCGTCCCGTACCCCAACCCCCAACACTAATAGATGCTAGTTGGGGGGACTGCTCGCTTTGGCAACAGGGGGCTCAAGAACTAACTATAGGTATGCTTCGGGCTCCCGATCCGAGAGGGACGCGAGATGATGATGGGTCAACCGCGACTGGAGCTGCTGGTGGAACTGCTGCTTCCGCTCGAATAAGCCCTCATTCTGGTTTTGGTTTTGGATAAACGACTGGATTTTTTTCTTCTATTCCATTCCCATCTGCTTCTGGAAGTGTATATGCTAAGCGGCGGTGGTGCCTCTCCCACAGCTATTGGTAGGTTCGAATATGGCACAGGAGTCGCTGTTCGGACCACTGCAATTATGTCTCGATCGGATATCCAAGAGGTGACTTGTAGACCTTTTTTTTTAGTTTGACTCTGCTAGCTCAGAAGCTGATGGATCAACAATGGCTTCTGAATGCAGAATGTATACAATTGATTGAGGAAACTTGTAAAAAAACTACCAGGAATTATCGCTCCTCTCCCGTTGGTCGAGTTTCGCTCCTGCCTACTGCTTTAACCGAAAACTAGTACTAGTAGCAGTAGCAATTCAACAACGACTAAAAGCCCCGAATTAAATTATCTTCGCCTTTTGAATGTATAACGGAGTTGGTGATCCCATGCATCACCTAGCCACTTTCTGCAATGATTTTCGAGGGTACGAAAATAAGGAGGGGATGTTGATCTACCTTTTTCAGAAGTCCCTTGGAAGGGGGCGCCGCAGATGGTTTTTATCTCTCCCCATTCATGCAATCCGAACGAACGTTTGAGGATGTGGTGGACTTATTCATCATAAAGTAGTTGCACCAAGCAAGCAGATCGTCCGCCGTGCTTGATCGAGTTGATTAACCTTTATCAGAGGCTTTTACGGGGATCAAAGAGAGTACTGTTGACTTCATCGATCGGTGGAGGAATCTTGCATCAAGAGCGACCTTTGCAATACCTGAAGGTGATGCTGTACATATATATAGTATTTTCCAACATCAGAGGTCCCGCAAATGGTGCAATCGCATTGGGTAATTTGACCTTTCTCGATTTTTACGAGCGCACCATACGCATGGAGAGTCCCAAACTGGCGGGAGGAGATATTTTTTACCCTTATTTTCGAAAGCTGCTAAGCAAGTGCCTTCTAGCTGATATCACATTTAAGCCAATGCCATCTATCGCCTACCGCCTACTTTGATGAAGGAAGGGCACTGAGGAAGGCCTCTCTATGAGATGACGATGTTTGCAAAAGATCCCAAACAGATATCTACGCGGGACAACCAACCCGATGGTTCGGGAATAAGACCAAACAAAGGAAAAATATATTGGCAAAGACATACGCTCAACTCAACCAGAAAGCGACTACGTTCCTCGGCAGACAAATAGGTAGAACAACATCATATAATTGAAGAAAAAAGCACTACTTAAACCTTTAATTGAAATTATTATTATGATTCCATTAGTTGATATGGAATCGCTCAAAGTAAGAGCAAAAGTAATAATAAAATAACATAAAAAATAGAAGGGCTCTTGAATCGGTTTCGGTTGGCTTGGTTTCTTCATACAGCTGGGAAAAAAGACAAGACAGATCTTTCACTCTTTTGGACTTGATCCTCCCCGATTGAAAGCTACTTGAGCTTGCCTATTGGTCAAGTGGCCTGAAGCTCATCTAAGGATGTCAGTCATAGTTGCTTTCGCCCTTGGCCTGAAACTTCAACCTGCCAATAGAGATAAAAAAGTGGCATGATTCTAATTGCCCGATCCTATGGTTTAGAGGTGGAACGCGGATCCTGCTCCCGTGTGGTACGATCCGGCTTATACTTGTACTGATAGCACCGGTACTTTGCTTCCTTGTTGGCTTGGGGCAAATCCCTTCCCTTCCATTCCCTACACTGAACGGAAGGTCGGTACTAGGAATCTATCAAAAATATCTGGTCCGGCTCACGAACTGAACTTCTGAATATTAGCTTTGCAACTACGTGCTTCGAACCTTTCCTGGGATTGTTGTGCCTGCTTGTCCTCATCGAATTGGAGAACTTTTTGGTACGCCCCTTCCTCTCTTCTTTTCGAAAAGTCAGACTCTGCTCAGGGAGTAATCTTAGATCGGGTCGTGCCCCCCTTCCATCACCCTCGGGGGAGGAATCATTCCATTCAGCAGTCCTACGTGGGTCAGTGAATGTCTTTTATGAAAGGATTAGACGGTGACAACTAGTGCTGTTCACAATGCATGCTGGTTTTTATCCCTCTTCTCCTGCTCTAGTTGCTGTTGTCTAAGCTGATGTCTTTAAGGGTTCAGGGAGGATCAGCATATGGCTGGCTACTTCTGAACCTTGACCTTCGCTTCCCGCTGATCCCAACGTGTGATAGATTGATTCTAGTAATGAAAGTCTTCTCCCATCCGACTGGATCTTTCTCTCTCCATGGGATGAAGTCTAGTGTTCAAGGTCTTTTGGATTGGGCTGTGATCCCTATCTTTTTATAGAGTCTCTTTCATCTAATGGAATGTGTTCAGTATCTCTCTCAGGTTTGAATCTTTTTCATTTATCTGGTGAATCTATTCCCTGGCATGCCTTTGGCAAAGTCAAGTGATGTGGAAAAGTAGCGCAGGACATTTTCAGAGCTGTATGTCAGGTCGAAGGTGAGAACTCGTGCTGTGAACAATCCCTATCATCCTGCACATGAAAAAGGACGTGACGGTTGGTTTAGGCTTTCTTTGGCCTGACTGATCGAAGGCGTGGTAGGCCTCTTTCGTGGGAGACCAGGCTTCTGTCTCTTCTCTGATTCTTCTTGCATTTCTTTCTTCGAGAGTGGTGCTGCGAGATCAACCACGGGTTCGATTGACCCGTCTCTTCTGAGGTGCGCCGCGTTGATAGGTCGTCGCAAGGAATTTCCTCGTAGGTCCTGGAGTCTATTATATAGGTGTTCCCTGGCCGGTTTTCCTTGACGGGTCCTTCCCATTTTATTTTAGCGCAAGCTTTCGGGTTGATCAAAATCTTTCATGCTAAATATTCCCCTACTTGGAAGGTGCGTTCGGAGACGTTGCTCCCGAAGTCTTTTCTTTGCCGTCGTTGGTAGGCCTGATATGGTGCGCGGCGGCGAGCCTTTTTTCATTCAACAACTCTAGTCCAGTCGGGCTTGCCTTTTTTCTGCCATTGGGAGGTCATCTTCTGCCAAGACGCGCAGAGATCCCAATTCGACTTCTACCGGGAGGTCCATCCCGTATACCAGTGAAAAGGGAGTTGCCCCCGTGGCCGTGCGTATACTGGTCCGGTAGGCCCAAAGTACTAGAGTGGGCCTGTCGTGCCAGTCACGGCCGTTCTTGGTTGTCTTCTTGATCATCTTTAGGAGCGTCTTGTTGGTGGCCTCGGCTTGTCCGTTGCCCATAGGGTAATATGGGGTCGAGAAGCGATGGTCGATTTTCTATTGTCTGCAAAAACCACCTGTCGGCTCCGAAAATTCGTCCCGTTGTCAGTGCCCTGGCCGAACCTTGCTAGGATGTTTCTTGAAATCGGCTGCCTAGCTGTCACGTTCGCTAGCGACTCGGCTTCAACCCACTTCGTGAAGTATTCTGTAGCTGCAAGTACGAAGTTATGCCCATTAGAGGCTTTATTAGGATGAATCTGATCGATAACGTTCAATCCCCACATAGCGAATGGCCGTGGTGGCGCAATGGTATGCAAATGAGAGGCCGGGGCCCGGATGGATTGGGCATGAGCTTGGCAAGCGTGGCATTTCCGCACATGTTCGTTGCAATCTGATTCGAGGGTCGGCCAATAGTACCCCTGCCGAAGTCTTCTCTTTGCCATGGCGAATCCTTTTATATGACCACCGAAATCCGCATCGTGCATGGCTTGGTTGTGTTGCTTCGGACTCAGTTAGGCAGCGCAGCAGGAGCTGGTTGAAAGAGCGCTTCTAGAGCCGCCCCCCGCAGATCACATAGCGAGTGGCAAGCCTAATCGTGTCCCGTCATTCTTAGTGGCCTGGGCCGAGAATTATCCCTTTTCAAGGAAGTTTAGAATCTCAGTGAACCAGGGTGCCCCATGCAGATGTTCTGCTTGGTTCACCTCCTCGACTGAATGGTTGCCGGTTCAGTGAAGGCCGTCGAAAGACTTGATCACTCCCTGTTTCGGAGCGTGGGTGAGGGCTGCAAGAATAGCTAGGGCGTCTGCATTGCGGTTTTTATCGTGGGAGACATGATTATAATCAATTTCCTTAAAACCACCTTGGGCTAGGCGTTCAAGCAATTCCTGATAGGGAACGGGTCCCGGACTTTCCATTCTCCGGTAGCCTGTCTAATTACTAAAAGAGAGTCACCGGTGACTCTAATCTAATGCACCTGGCACCTAAGCTGAGAGCTAACTTCAGTCCTGTAGTGCAGGCTTCATATTCCGCTACATTGTTGGTGCAAAGAAACAAATGGATCGAATTGCGTAGGGATTTGACCTTTTCGGGGGATGTAAGTACGATCCCAGCACCACATCCCCGCTCGAGGGAAATTCTTTTGATTGCGTTCCCGGCTCTCGGCTCTCTTTTTCCCTTTATCCCGTGCCTGGGTGAATATGAATGTCTTTCTCCCGGCTTACTACGATTTCCGGGTGGGAAGAAAGTCATTGCTAGCTCTTTGAACGAATACGCTCTTGGGCCGCAGGAAGATCATCTCTCTCTGTCTATTCAAAGATCCGAGACAGCTAGTTGGTGACATTGGTTCCCCGTCCCTACTCTCCTATCTCTCTCACCCTGGTTGGGCTCTGGCTTAGTGTGATTAAACTGTGAATCGAGTCAGGAAGAAGAAGTCCAGCTCCAGGCTTTAAAGAAGAGAAGAAAGACCTGGCTTCAAGGGAAATGCTTTATTTTAGGAAATAAAGATCCCAAGCTTATGCTGAATCGAGAGTGGACTTGCCTTGGTCTTCTGTGTGTGAGTTCCAGGGCGTAGCGGTAGTTCAGTTCCCCGAGGCTAATTCAATTCAGTCTTGTGAAGCTGTGAAATAAGCTCTTGCCAACCTCTGCGGAATATAGTCAGTGTGCCGCGAGTAAAGTAAGGATAATAAAATAAGGATGAGATGAAGGTTGGGGATTCAGTTCAGGTACAATAGAGAAAAGAATTAGCTCAGGTTCACAGCCCATTCCTTCCAGCTGCCCTTACTTGATTCAATTCCTAAGGTACCGAAGAGGAGCTATTCAATTACCATCGAGAAAGAGAAAGAAGAAGAAGCTTTCCCTCATCCGTAGCAGCCACTGCCTTGCTTCCTTGCCTGGAAAGACAGGAAAAAGAGGGCGGGCAAAGTCTTCACTCTGAACCTGAACTGGGTATCAAAAGAGCGATACCATTAATAGGCTACGCACCTCCTATCCGATGAAAATAACTCAAATCTAAGTCATTTACCGAATCTTTAATGATAGAACCAGAGCAAAGGAGGGAACCAAAGACCATACTTACAAGAAAGCTTGACAATCGGGGATCAATTAGAGATGAATAGAAGGGAAAATAAGTACGGGAAAGACAGTTGCACGGTTCAGTGTGCCAATCCGTAGCAGTCCATTCAATCCATTCATTCAATCAAGCCAGTTTCCGTTATTCCAGTAAATAAAGGTATGGTACCAGCAGTTCCAGTTAATAAGAAGAAAAGAGCGAGAGCCGGAGAAGCCTTTTTTTTATTTTAATTTAAAAGCCTCGATCATAATTCGAAATAACATAAGTGAAGATCCTTTCGTTCTACCCAACGGTCACCGAAAGAAATGAATCCCTTGACATAACTTATGTCAATTGATTCGGCACCGAGTTCAACTGCTGACCCAAGTGGAGATCAAAGAGCTGCATCTCAATCTACGCAATTTTCCGATCTGGATTTGAAGGAGGGTGGGCTTGAAGTAAAAGAAAGAAGCCCCTACGATGACTCATCGAATTTCCTAGCCGGGGAGAAAGCTATCAGAAAGCAAGCCAATGAGCTAATGATGACTAGCCTTTGATTGAAGGCCGGGCCAAGGCAAGGAATGCGAGAACAAGGGAGGTCCCACTTTTACTGTATTCAAAAAGCAAGCTCAGATTCATCAGAAAAGTAAGTAGCTGTCGGAGTAGAGGCAGCAGTTGCGGGTTCAGGTGCGGCTAAATCAATATCCCCGTCTGGGGTTGGCGGAGTTGGTAGGAAGCACGGTTGGCGATAAGCTGGTACTGGTTTCATTCTTTCTATTCAATAAATATCTCTTCCCGGAACTGGTAAATCAAATAGACTAACAATGTAGGCACACGTTGGCACAGTTCTGTAAATAAGAGATGTCTCATCCGGTTGAGCTGTCGCAATCAGTCTTTCTTTTTATTTTTCGTAGGGCAGTTCGTTTCCAATAGATCAAGGTCGAAATCAGACATTAGATCTGGTGAAAACTACACTTGCATTCCTTCATTGATGTGATGGTTTCTCCTTTCCTTTCTCGGGAATCAGGTGCGGCAGAACCCATAATTACCTGCCACTATAGGAAGTAATGTTCCCAGGCTGAATCGGGTCTCTCCCTAGGGTCGATTGTCCGTCTAGTGAGTTAGCGCTGAGACTTTCTCTCCCACCAGTCAAGTCAGGGCGGGTCATGGTAAAAATCAATGATATCTGTAAAGTTAGACTCGCTACTAAAGAAAGAAGGTACGGTCGAAGCGAAGGAGTCACAAACCTTCAACTCATCGAGGAAAATCTTCTCTTTCGATTCTATTTGCTCTTGACGTAGTGGCTTGGCTACCACCAATTTATCTAAGACTAAGGACCGATAGACGAGACGAATGCGCCCCGTGATGTGATTAAGAGAAACTGATCTTCTTATCTTAGTCCCAGATTATTTTAACTAACTGAGTCTGGAAACTAAGCGCTTCAACCGATGTCTTCACACTCCATCCCCGTATCGGAGACCTTCTTTCGTCTACCCTTTCCTGGGACTCCCTCTCAGGTCGATCTGGTTCACTCCTTGCATCAGACCTTCCCTCAACAGTAAAAATAAATCTTCAAATAGCTGATGTCGGGTAAGAATTTCAGTCTACCAGCTCATCTTATACCTACCGACCGAGTTTGGTTTGGGTTTAGGGAGCTCCGACTTCTCCTTGTCGTTCTAGTGCGGGTTTGAGCTCATATTCTTTCATTTCTCAATAGGACACGTTCGGTCCCTTTCCGCTTCATTGCCTTTCTCAACTCAACTCTCGTGGCACTGGCCGTAACATCAAGATCTGAAACTCGAATAAATAAGGTGGAAGGCGCACTTCCCTATTGAATTGCGTTTGCGGGGCTTCTTGCCTCGGCATCTGTCTTGTCCGTCTGAATGAGGGGACTCCCAATGGAATGGGTTGAAAACCTCTGCCTAAGGTCGAGTTACTTTCTCTTGTTTTTGTTTGACTTGAACGCACGTGACTCACTCGACCGAAAGAGTGCTTGAACATAACTAAGATTCTCGTATTCATAGGCAGGCTAACGAGGAGGTTAGCCCCTTCTATGGGGTGGGACTCCAATAGGGATTCGATTCCTCCTCTCCCGAGTGCCTGAACGCGCTATTTAACCTCTCAGGTAGGTCAAATGGCATTCCGCTACTGACCTAATCGACTGTTAGGCCTACGGACTTTTATCCATCAGACATGAATGAAAGGGGATGACACCACTCTAATGATTGGAAAAATCCTTAATATCATAAAGCTTAATATCATAAAGGTAGTTTACTTGCTTAGTGCTTGCGCTAAGGAAAGGTCTTTTTTTCTTAAAAGCTTCAGTAATAGCAAAAGCAGCCTATCCGTAATGGCCTACTCGTTACTCAAGCAAAGCAGTATGCAACCGCATAGAGGAAGTTAAGCCAATCCCTCTATTTTAATCTTTCAAGATTCGGAAAATAGAACATGTTCCACCCCATTTCGCTATAGCGACTACGTACGTTCCTTCGATTGCTTTCATTTTTGGCCCGATCAGGCTTCTTCTTCTTATCGGGATAGCCATTTTGCTTGGTTTCTTGGGACTAGCCTTGAATACTAGCCATTTTATCATCGCATCAAGAGGGCTTTCAGAGAGAGGGCTCTAACCCTCTATAATCGAGTGATAGTGGAATGACCAATCCAGTTCCCTCAGACTGGCTTTCTCCAAGGGAAGTTTTGTCCTGTCCGCAAGGACTGGTCTAAATGTGCTGGATCGAGACATCGGTAGGGAGGCTCGGCCAAGCATCACAGTAGCAGAGCCATAGGGCGCTAAAGAGCTGAGAACAACCGCACTCAGCACACCTCAGAATTCTTCTTGACACGTGGCAGTCATTGATTTGATGTGGTCACTTTACATTCTTTAAGCTTTTGGCGAACTAAACGATTGACTAGAATCCATTACCTTATTGCGCTGTGCGCTCTTCGCCTTCTTTCTATCTAACAAACCTAAGAAAGGAAAGGTAGGAGCACGCCAAGAGGCAAGTAGACCGAGACGACAGAGCGGAAGACTTGTAGCGAGTAAGGAGAGAGAGAGGAAGAGAGGGTAGGACGTAGTTCCTGGGATTGCTTTTGTGTGGGATGGTCAGATTGCTCTGCAACTCGGTTCTACCCCTGTCTTTGCTTTGGAAAGGTTCTTGAATGTTAGATTCCCTTTTTCTTTTTGGAAGATATGGTTGCTTCCAAGCCCACCTTCCGCTTGTTAATAGTAGACTAATGGGAGAGAGCCGTAGATGAAAGCCTCTTCCTTAGCGGCCTCCTTCTGCTTCCGCTTCTTATTCTTAATCTGTATGGCTGCTTTGGAGTGACATTAGGCACGTAGGGATATGACTGCCAGTCCAGTTTTGGCCATTTCTATGTATCCAGCCCTGAAGAAAGTCGATATGTGGATGATTTTCAATCAAAGAGGGAAGAAATTTATCTTAGGCCACGGGAACGAGATAGAAGAAGAGCTGCTTTAACGGCCCGCTAAGGAAGAAGAAATTGGCTTCCTTCATTTTAGATTGCATTTCACTTTCACTTTCTATATCCATTTTGAATGGGTAAAAAAAAAAGCAAGAGCTTATCATCACCAGCAGAAAGAGACAGAGACCTTTTCTCTTTCGAAAAGGGGCTGAGATGCACCCTTCGTGCCTCATACCCCTGAGGAAGGGAAGTTCGTTACTTGCTTGAAAGGAAGCAGTACTCTCGAGTGGGTACCTCTTGAAAAGGGCCGTCAAAAGGATAGACTGAATTCAAATAAGCCTTCACTTTCAATCCGTTGAAATGTATGGGTTAGGATGACCAGCTTTCGTACAAGAGTTTACCTAGAAAAAACCTGACTGTGAGACCGACTCGGCAAAGAGAGAGGAAAGTCAACCAAGTGTTCAATCTATTCTATTAAATAGACTATTTTTCTTTCATTTAAGTTTACAGATAAGTAAGATATTGAAAGGGGCAGAACGCTTTCTAAGCTAGACTTTCTCCTTACGTCCTTCGGGGCCTTATGTTTCAAAAAAGAGTCCCCACTTGTACTGTATGTACTGACTGCCTGCCTCAATGCCCGCTGACTTACTGGTCACTTTACTGAGTTCCTAGGAACGAACAAGGAAGATTTTGAGCCCCAACGACAAAGGAACGGGCATTTTCGGGGACTAGCCCGCTTCCCATTACTCAAGAGGGAAATTCCTCGCACATAATTAAGGGAGCCATTGAAAGGTGACCAAAACACCAGAAACGGGGACTACCCGAGCTAATGATAGAGGCAAGAACACTTTCCGGCCAAGTCCCATTAATTGATCATAACGATATCGTGCAGCATTTCCACGATATCGTTATGATCAATCCGTTTTTATCCTTGTGCTTCGTTCGTGATTTATGCGAGTAAAATCGAACTACAAAGGGGGCTTGATTCCGAGGTTTCATCAGATATGTAGGTAAGTCAAACACAAGAAAGAAGTTTGACCCCAGCCCAACAGGTGTATGCATTCAGTCTCAGTATTAAGTAAGGTAAGCATGGCTTTTTTTGCGATGGTCTTTTTGATCTCATTCGTATTCCGATCGAAGAAAGAAGGAAGGAGTGGAATGAAAAATCTTCTTTTTCATTTCTATCAATTAAGAAGAATCGACTCAAGGAGGCTAGTCCCCGAAAATGCCTTGAAGTTGGGGTTCAGAATCCGACACAGGAATGAATTAGAGATCTGCCTGCTCCTTTAGCCTTCAGTTTTCTTTAAGGAACGTCTAGATTTGTGCTAGCCCGGGAAGGGGAGTTGTGGTGATTCAACAGCTTGCAGGAGAGCAGGCGAAGAAGCTCGACCAAAGGGAGAGGAGAAGAGACTTCAGCGGTTATACAATATCTGCTGCTGCTAAGCCAAGGAGAGGGTTGGATGAGTCACCCAACAATTGTATGGTGGAGATGCCACATGATTCTCTAATATGGTCGGTGGTCTAACGGTGACTCGGAACATGTGGCCTATTAGACTGGTCTATAGGTGGAGATGGATTGGCCCCATGAGTGGTATGGCAATCTATATCTCCGGCGGAGGGGGAGTGACTTCTGTCCAATCGGTGTAGCATCGGGCTCAGAGACTATGCGCTCGCAAAAGACTGAATTGGCCTGCCTGGTAGAGGTATCTTGTAAACGTGCACCGTGGTTTGAAAACCTATTCCGCAATCCTCAAGAAAAAAAAAGAACTTGGCGTAGTGCTTTCATTCAAGTAGGGGTTAGGGCCAGGACCTTCCTATTTCGGGCGGGGGAAGAACGGCCAGTGGAGTGGGATTGCTGTTTATACATTATAGTACTTCAACATAGGTATGACTCTAAAGACTCGCATTTAGTACTGGGGATTTTTTACCCATAGGGGTCGCGCCTTGCCTCTGAGGAAATTAATAGTTATAGCTAAGAACTAAATTCCTGGGTTTTTTTGTTGGTTAGCAGCTGGGACAAAAATCCTACTAAAGAAATTGCTTATAAAGAAGATCTCTTTTGAATGGAATGCTCATTGGTGTTTAGGGATCCCCATACTTCCTTTTGTCTACGTACGAGCAGAGATCGCTAGGTTCGGGTCCTCCCCATCTCTAGTACATCATAGCCGCTCTCCATCCCAATTGGTCATAGGTCCCATTACTTCCATGAAGCCTCACTCAAGGAAAGATGTACTTCTGGTTCTTGTCCGATAGAAGCATACGTTCGGTTCATCGCATACACCACTTTAGGTAGGCGCACACCAGGGATCGGTTCCAGTCGAGATAATAACTTGTTTGTGAGAAAGAGGCAAGGCCACCCGCTCCTTACCTTTCGTTCTTTACCCAGACAAAAAGAAATGGTAGCTGGCTGGATGTTTAGCAATAGCCCCCTCTAGCACTCTGTCCCCCAGGCTTGTGCTTGTGAGCCCGGTGCCGGATCGCTAGGCAAGGATCGAATCCGAAACAAAATGAAAGGAAAAGAGAATGACTTCGAACAGGGCAAGCCTAGTGAGAACTCAAGTCGAGATGGTCCTTACGATTCCGGCACTTTTGAAGAAGATTCTGGTCTTTAAGATGTATAATAGGTATCGACCTCTATTGATTCTGGATTCTCTTTGTCAATGGATGGACTTGCCACCTCTCGAATTCCATTGTTGTAGCTGGCAGAGGTTCAAAATAATAGGGTCAGAGGTGAGGAGCTAGATTCCCTTACCGCTGCTACGTTTATTTAAGGAAACTACTCAGGATTCTTCTTATTTACCTTGATGTTGATGCCCGGACCTCTTCCAAAGACGCATCCACCTCTTATATTATAGGCATCCGGTCACTCATTCGGATTGAGATTCATCCAAGTCTACCGGCTAATCCCTCCCTATTTCACTTTGACTCTTTTCAGGGCGGGAAAAAGACCGGCTCTCTAGTTCTGTCATGGAAGGGGTGCTGACCGATGTCGATTAGGAAGCTGCTCCTGTTGTAAAGAAGTGAGGCAGCGAAGAAGAAGCATTTTAGCATTGACCTGTCTCTTTATGGAATGCTCAAGCCTAGTGAGAACTCAAGTCGATTCGAATGACTGGATCCGCTGGAAGGCTATTTCCAATGCCCGAAAGTAAGGTGCTTAAGCTGAAAGAGTGGTCAGTGAGGCTCAATTCTTTGTATTGATTCCAAGACCCAGAGCATAAGGAATTCACTAAGTATAATAAGATTCTCCTTTTGATTCAATAGAAGGGCCAATGCGGTAATAGCCGGTAGAGACCTACGTTATTCACAATAGGTGAACTTGCTAGAATGCTTTTTAATAAACTTATATAGGTAACTGGCTTTAAAGCTCTATCCCCGCTGGCTGAAAAAGCAATTTCTCCTTACTCAACTCGGTAAATTGAAACAAGTCCCAACCACGAGGCTTTGCCGCGAGAGTTTCGACATTAGTGATTTGCAGTTCCAACCAGATCCTTTATTCTCTATTCGATCGAGTGGGAGTTCTTTCTCCCTATAAGTCGTAATTGAGCCAGAGCTCAGTTGAGTAGCTGTCGATGGTAGGCCCATTTACCTTCGAGGGGATTGACTCCTATGTCTTTCATTTCTCATTTCTATTTATTAATCTTTTCTTACCTATTTCATTTCAAATCTCGCCCTTATCTTGCTCATCTTTCTCCAGGAGAGGAGTGGGAATTCTTTTATTCCCATTGATTGACAAAGACCTTTATTGGTGCTTGAGGAGAGTAAATATAGTATAAAACTTTGAGTTCGAGGGGTAATGGTAATGAAAATACTAAAAAACTCGAATGATAGAAGAATCGACAGCTGCTCCTGCGCTTACTACTTTTCAAAGAGAAAACAGGGCCGGCTAAGCGATACGGAAAGAATCCTAGACCTGCAAGCACAGGAACTCACTCACACCCCGCGCTAGAGACACCTCTTAACAGTAAAAAGTCCCTCCTTGTCAAACCCAGCTTTTAGGGCGGATTCCATATCCATAGCTGTGGATTCTGTGCATCCATTCGTTGATCGGACATGTTGTATGTGAGTTGCTTCTTCCTTTAGATTAGAGCTCGCTCTCTCAGTCCACTAGAAAGACAAGCCATACAGGGAAGCCATAGAGGCAAGTCTAAGTGCAGTTCCTATTCAGTCAGATTTCGCTAATAGGAGCATTAGGGGCCCCTTTCATACTTAAGATCAAGATATACGGCTTCCTTTAGCATCGGATTGTAGGCATCTTTCTTCTAGTCCCCTGTTCGTACATTAACAGGGGAAGTTGTCCTTCAAAAAGCCAAGTCAGTATACTTGCTTTCTTTCACAGCCGGGTCTGTAACAGCTGATTCTCTTCCTCCAAGCAGTAAAGCGGGCAATGGCAATAAAGTAATCAAGTCTGTCAAGCAGTAAAGGTATAGTGCAGAAAAAAAGTAATCAGGAAAGGCATACTACTACCACTAATGTTGTTGAATTGGCCTAAGGGTCTTAGATCCCCTTACGGGGTAAGGGTCAAGACCAGTGCCTGCTACTCCTACTCCTCCTTCACATCCTCGTTGGTCCTTGTGTAGTACAACCGATTTCCCGATTGTTCTTTTCTGCTTTCTTTTCTCTTGTAAGGGCGCGGATGGAGCGAGCGAAGGTGCGGAGTCAGATTATTTTTATTTGAGACGAATTCATTCCTCTACCGAAAGTGGTTGTGATAGGGAATAGGTAAAGGCCTTGCCTTATTCAAAAGTACCAGGAAGGAAAAGAGTCAGCATTACCTCTGTTGAAGGAATAAGCCCAACCTAGCTATTTAAGCTCTGGAAGGACGGACGACTTATTTTCACTCTTTCGAGATGCGTGAATACATTGATTGAGAGAGATAGCCAGTCCTGGAAAGAGCAGATGTGAACAAAGCAAAGAAGGATCCCTTTGTACTTGTTCTATGACACGACAGATACTAGTAGTCCCGATCAACTGGTTAACGATCTTGACGGGCTTTTTCCCTATTCCTCTGTAAATTGGATGTTGCAAGAGGTGTTGTTCCATCTCCATTTGTTTTTCGGATAACGATTTACGTATGATGTTCTAATACTGCAGTTAGGGTATACTCGTATACTACGTACCTTTTGATGAGACAATTCCTACTGCCAAGCTAAAGGAAAAGATCCCACCTTCCTCGTCTTTTCTTGCCCTTGGGGCACTTCACTCGAGCTAATCAGTCTTGGCTTGGTGTGGCTAGCTCTAAAGCAGGCCCTAAAAGCAGGCAACCATGAGAGCGGAAGGCAGGAAAGGTAATTGCTTACAGCTTGATCATGGTATAGAAAGCCCGATTTGTTAATAGCAGCTTACTCTCAAAGACCGTATTCCGCCAAAACCATTTACTACGCAAACGGCAACTGGTTGAGCTGATAGGACCACAGCTGATATTGACTCAAGAGCGTCTGTGGTTAAAAGACTAGCAGCAGATTCTTCTGCAATTGCGACAGGAGCTCATTCATTCATTCTTCTTTCTTTCATCTGCACCTTCCACCAGCTCTTTCTTCTTGCCTGCAAGCAAGTTAAGCTGTTTCGGTATTTGCCTTTCCTTCAAACTGATCTACGACCACCCTACTGTCCGAGGAAGAAAAAGAGAGATCAATAGTAGAATAACTAGATATGGTAATATTTGCAGTTGCCACTGTTGGTCTTATCGCTTAAACAACCTAAGCCAAGTAGGTCCTGTCCTATCAAGCAGGGATAAAGTACTAACATATTTTAAGAACTATCTGCCTAACCTACTCAACTTCCTTAAGCCAGTCCCTTCCCCAGGGATTAGGACGAAGGCTTTTTCACCTTTATACTTTAACTCACAAAGCTCTAACCCTTCGCGCTCCTCATTCCTTCATACCCGGCAAAGTCCGCCTTAGAAGATCCGATCCCAAGCCCCATCTTCCTCTTTTCTTCTTCTCGGAAACGAGGAGCCCTAGAGCCTTCTGAACGAAAACCTTCTTTTTCAACAAATACGCTCTTCCATTGAGGCCCTCTTTCTTTTATACGCTTTCCTTTCTACTTTCATACCTCAACGAAAGAACTAGGGCTCTTAGATCAACTACACCCAGGGGCGAGACAGGAAAGAGAGGAACTGCACCAACAACTAGACTCTAAAAGATGGAAGGTCGCCAAGCCTGATTACAGCACGAGTAAGGAATGAAGCTGATTGCCCATTTCAAAATAGACGGAATTGGATCTAGCCATCTTTCATGGAAGGTTTTTAAGTGGGAATGGAATGAGAGAAAAAAGGATAGACATCGCAAGAACAGAGAGATCAGAAGGAAGTAGGCTCTTAGATGGGCTTGGGAAAGAAGGACTCTTTTTTACCGGTCCGGGAGAAATAAGGCTACTCAAAGCTTCACAGATGACCAGTCCAACGGCATAAGTTGAAAAGATCATTCCCTTGAAAGAAAGGGCTACTAGCCTAACTCTTTAGAAGTGGTCTTCCACGACCAACGTCCCCGATTCGAATAGGTAGCTTCAAGTTTTTTTTCCAAGGCTGGGGCCTAAGGACTCTCTTCTCTGGATGTCAAATCAGTTGCGAAGGACTGCTGTCGGATTGAAAAGAACAAACTGAGAACTTCTTCCCCAGCTACAGATTTTGAAAAGGAAGGTGCTTCGACAGAAACTCCAGAAGGAGTGTATTGCCAGGCTTTGAATGAGAAGGGGGTGGGACCCCCAGCAAGGAGAGTCTGTTGATCCATCGCTTTTTTAGTTTAGATGAAATCCTCAAGCTCAAGCCAGGAATTAGATTCTTTCACCAAGCCAAGTGGGATTCAAGTAAAGAAAAGGCTAAATCCCATTCTTCAACCCCAAACTGCCTGCCCTGCCTTAGATGAAATTCCTCACCTTTCAGTCTCGCTTCTTCCTTCCTCCAATATCATATTCTAGGGGATTGGCAGCACCGGAACTAAGAACCCCTGAAAAAGTCTAAGATGCCTCTCCCTCAGCTTCTAAGGCTTTAGCAGACGACCGGCTTTCTACTTTTTGAAGGGAGTTCTAACGATCGTAGCGTAGGCCTAGCTGGGAACTCAATTA